GGGGTGGAATACCAGAAAGAGAAAGTGTACCCAATAAAAAAGCAGTTTTTGTAATTGGTACATGTTTTCTTAAACCGCCCATAAGAACCATATTCTGACTTTTATCTGGAGAATATCCAACAATAGCTTCCATCGCATGAATAATTGATCCAGATCCTAAGAACAACAATGCCTTCGAATAAGCATGAGTAATCAAATGAAATAAAGCAGCTCGATAAGACCCCATACCTAGAGCTAACATCATATAACCCAATTGAGACATTGTAGAATAAGCTAAGCTTTTCTTAATATCTTTTTGAGCAAGAGCTAAAGTGGCTCCTAAAAATAATGTTATTATACCTATCAAAGCTATTAGATTTAGAATGTAAGGTATAACTATGAAAAGAGGAAGAAGCCGAGCTACAAGAAAAATTCCTGCTGCTACCATAGTAGCGGCATGTATAAGAGCCGAAATGGGGGTAGGCCCTTCCATGGCATCAGGTAACCATACATGAAGGGGAAATTGGGCGGATTTAGCAACAGCGCCGGCAAATAATAGGGAGGCGCATAAAGTAACAAATAAAAAATTAACTTCATTATTATAAACCAAGTTATTGAATATTTCAAACAAATCCCGAAATTCGAAACTACCTGTTATCCAATAAAAACCCAAAATTCCTAATAATAAACCAAAATCCCCGACACGATTAGTTACAAACGCTTTTTGACAAGCATTCGCGGCACTGGGTCGTGTGAACCAAAAACCTATTAATAGATAAGAACACACTCCAACTAATTCCCAAAAAATATAAATTTGTATCAAATTAGAACTAGTAACTAATCCCAACATTGAAGTATTGGAAAAACTCATATAAGCAAAAAATCTCAAATATCCCTGATCATGAGACATATAATTGTCACTATAAATAAGAACCATAATTCCAACAGTAGTGATTAATATCGACATAATAGAAGTAAGTGGATCAACCAAGCAGCCAAATTCTAAAGAAAAATCATTATTGATGGTCCAAGACCATACATATTGATAGACAGAATTATTATTTATTTGCTGAATAGAAAAAAGGGCTGAAAAAACCATAACTATACTTAATAATAAAACACTAGGAAAAGCCCACATACGGCGAAGATTTTTTGTTGCCGTTGGAAAAAGTAGAAGTCCTGTTCCAATTAAGATAGGAACTGGAAGTGGAATGAAAGGTATAATCCATGAATATTGATATGTATATTCCATAAAAAAAAAAAAAAAAAAAATTATCTTAATTAATTGTTTCTGAGTCACCGGTTCTTATTTCGTTTGTGGTCGGTTAATAAAAAAAAATTAAGATATATAAAATAAAACTTAAATAGAATTTTCTAGCCTTAATTATTCTGAATCTTTCCAAACTACTTCAAATATTTAAAATCAAGAGGTTATAATTGGTCAAATGATATAAATTCAAATGATATAAATAAGTCACTAGTGAAAAATAAATACTAATTTTATTAATACTGAATTGTTAATATTAAATTCAAATTTTTAAATAAAATTTTATGAAGATAAAAAATGAAAATTAGAATTTTCATTTTAATTATTACGTATTACAATAATTTTTTTATATCTATAGAACAAGGATAAATAATTATAGAACAAGGATAAATAATTATACCAAAAACAGTATTTGATATGAATCATAAAGCCCATAACTAAAACTATTTATTGTAATTCGGTTAGTTAGAATCATTAACCAATTTGTTTTGTAACTAATTGTTTGTCTTCCATTACAATAAAAGCTATTTGTAGGAAATGCTATGATATCCAACACTTTAATTTTACGGAAAAAAAAGGTGGCAAATAAAATGCCTTTAAATTATGTATTTTGTATCCTTTAACAGATTAACTACTAGTCTCATTTGATAATTAAAATTCTCATTTGATAATTAAAATTTTGTGGACTCTTTCTTCGAGCTTGAACAATTAAATTAATATTAAATTAATTAATATAATAGAAAAAATTATTAAAGTTTTTTATTTTTTAATTAAGCGGGAGAAGGGTTGGGTTATTAAACTTTTAGATTTTTTTATTACATGTATAAATGTAACACGACGAAAATAGAAAGAAAACGAAACGGACAATCTTTCTTTTTTTTTTTTTTTTATCAACTTCAATCTATTTGGCATAGTGTACCTTATCGTTCTTATTAATATTTTATGGGAGTTTTACCCCCCTTTTTTTTTGGAGTCTAATTTCGAGAAAAAATAGATAGAGAATAGTAAAGAACAATTGATTTTGAACAATAGATGTCTTTCACATCCAACCGAAAAACCTATTATAACTTTTTAATGGCAGTTCCAAAAAAGCGCACCTCTATTTCAAAAAAACGTATTCGTAAAAATATTTGGAAAAGGAAGGGATATAGGGCAGCATTGAAAGCTTTTTCGTTAGCGAAATCTCTTTCTACCGGGAGTTCTAAAAGTTTTTTTTGTGTAACAAATAAATAATCTGAATCGTTCTAATAACTAATAAAGTGATATAATTTTGTTTATAGTTTATTTATAAGATTTATAAGTTATAAAAATGATAAATAATATTTATCAATTAGAATTAATATTAACATCATAATAGTATAGTAAAAGAATAAATATGAATATATAAGATAAATTACAATATAAACAATATACATTAAAAATAAAATAAATAAAAAAGAATTAGTCTCATAATGTTTTAATTTAAACGAATATAAAATTGAATTTGTTTTACTTTAATTTGAAGCCAAATTTTTCTTTCGTTTCTGATATAGATAAGAATTCTGTTGTCTACTGAATTCTAATGGTACTTTTTTGTTTGAAAAAAGGGTAAACGCAAGCGCAAGGTTTCGCCTTTCATTTTAGTATGTTTTATCATTTTCCGGATGGGGATTATCACTTTCCCCATCGCCCTTACTCAATAATAAAAAGAATTTTTTTTTAGTTATATTAATTTTTTTTTAGTTATATTTTTGATTTTATATTATAAAGAAGAGGTCGTTGAAACTAATTGATTAAGTTTAAAATGTTTTTTATAATCTTTTAAACCATTATTTGGGGTTTTAGAAATTATTATCACTATATAAATTCCTTAAACCCAATTAAATTAATAAAAGTCCCGTTTACATTTTTAGGTAGTTATAGTTTACATTTTTAGGTAGTTATATGACGAATGCGCCAATTTTGAGTGATCTATTTTAGATCCTATGTTTCGATTGGAAGATCGATCAAGATATAATATATATATATTAATTAAAAAATTATTAAAAAATTTAGAAAATATTTTGAAGTACGGTACAATTTCTATACGAAATTTTTTTATATGATTGATACGACCATCCCAAATACCTAACTTAATGGGTTTGCTAAATCTTAACGCAAACTCTCTACACAACAAAAAATCCTAACGCAACCTAACTATGCAAATATTTACATAAATCTTTTGAGTGTATCGCTGAAATTGTGTTATATAAAAATTCGATTTTTTTATTAATCGATAAAATTAATTTTTTATTTTAGATTAATAAAATAAATGATAAAAGAAATTAATCATTAAAAAATGCAAACGAGGCAGAACATTTTTTTTACTTATATCCAGGGATTGAAGTAAAAATTATCTAGTTACAACTGTTACATTTTAGTTTTAGGAGAGCATAAAGTAATAGCCGACGAAAAAATACATTGTTAGTTCAGTTAAATAAAATTGACATCCTAAAATACTAAATAACTAAATAAAAAGATAATAATAAGAAAAATCAATATTATTAACGTTAACGAAAACGTTTTAATCCCTAATTTTTAAACAAGTTTTTATTCATCAATTTGAATGGTTTCCTAAAAAAAAATATTGGATTGAATTAACTCCTTCAAGCTCGACGATTGAATAAAAATAGGTTATTATGATTTCGAATAAGCCGCTATGGTGAAATCGGTAGACACGCTGCTCTTAGGAAGCAGTGCTAGAGCATCTCGGTTCGAGTCCGAGTGGCGGCATGGCATCTTCTAAAAGAGTAAGTCCTATAATGAATTCAATTCCCGATTTCAATTCCTATAATTGAGGGACGCCCTTATTAATATTAATTTAATAATTTTTATGATATTTTCAACTTTAGAGCATATATTAACTCATATATCCTTTTCGATCGTTTCAATTGTAATTACAATTCATTTGATAATTTTATTAGTCGATGAAATCGTAGGACTAGATGATTCGTCAGAAAAGGGGATGATAGCTACTTTTTTCTGCATAACAGGATTATTAGTTACTCGTTGGATGTATTTGAGGCATTTACCATTAAGTGATTTATATGAATCATTAATTTTTCTTTCGTGGAGTTTTTCCTTTATTCATATTATTCCGTATTTTAAAAAACATAAAAACCATTTTAGCGCAATAACCGCGCCAAGTGCTATTTTTACTCAAGGTTTTGCAACTTCGGGTCTTTTAACTGAAATGCATCAATCCGCGATATTAGTACCCGCTCTCCAATCCCATTGGTTAATGATGCACGTAAGTATGATGGTATTGAGCTATGCAGCTCTTTTGTGTGGATCATTATTATCACTAGCTCTTCTAGTCATTACATTTCGAAAATTCATAAGGATTTTTAGGAAAAGCAATAATTTAGAAAATGAGTCAGTTTACTTTAGTGAGATTCAATATGTGAACGAAAGAAACAATGTCTTACGAAACACTTCTTTTATTTCGTCTCAAAATTATTACAGGTATCAATTGATTCAACAATTGGATCGTTGGAGTTATCGTATTATTAGTCTAGGGTTTATCCTTTTAACCGTAGGTATTCTTTCGGGAGCAGTATGGGCTAATGAAGCATGGGGATCATATTGGAATTGGGATCCAAAGGAGACTTGGGCATTTATTACTTGGACCATATTCGCTATTTATTTACATATTAGAACAAATAAAAATTTTGAAAGTGTAAATTCTGCAATTGTGGCCTCAATGGGCTTTCTTATAATTTGGATATGCTATTTTGGGGTTAATCTATTAGGAATAGGGTTGCATAGTTATGGTTCATTTACATTAACATCTAATTGAATAAAAGACTTGACGAATATAAACATAGGACGGCATACAGGTATATATACGAAAACTTCATGTAAACAATCAAGAACCATTTGAATCATTTCCATTACTTGATTCAAATGGTTCTCACAAATTCAAAAGATATCTAGTTATAATAGAATTCCAATTTATTTATTTTACTTAAAAGAATATAAAAGACTCATTTTTTTATTGTACAATCAACCATTTTTTAAATCATGGGATTTCAGTTTCATTTTTTGGTTTACTCACAAAAACTATCGAAAAAAATAATTGGATATAATAGCTTCGACCTTGTCAACTGATAATGATAAAACGAAATCGGGATAAACACCAATACCTATTACAGGTAAAAGGATAGAGATCGAAACAAATAATTCTCGCGGTCCAGAATCAAAAAAATAAGAGTTTGGGGCATTAAAAAGCTTGTATCCATAGAACATCTGGCGTAACATAGATAATGAATAAATAGGAGTTAATATCATTCCAATTGCCATTACAAAAGTAATTAATATTTTTGTCATTAAAAGATATTTTTGACTAGTAAGTATTCCAAAAAAAACTAACAATTCGGCAACAAAACCGCTCATGCCCGGTAATGCAAGAGAAGCCATTGATAAGATACTGAAAGTCGTGAATATTTTTGGAATTGCGATAGCCATTCCGCCCATTTCGTCGAGATAAACAAGACGTATTCTATCATAACTCGTTCCGGCCAAGAAAAAAAGCGCAGCGCCAATAAATCCGTGAGAGATTATTTGTAAAATGGCTCCGTTGAGTCCTGTATCGCTTATAGAACCAATTCCTATAATTATGAAACCCATATGAGATACAGAAGAGTAGGCTATTCTTTTTTTTAAATTACGCTGACCGGGAGATGTTGAAGCTGCATAGATTATTTGAATTGTGCCTACTATAATCAACCAGGGAGAGAATATAGAATGGGCGTGGGGTAATAATTCCATATTGATCCGAACCAATCCATACGCTCCCATTTTTAATAAGATTCCGGCTAAAAGCATACAAGTACTGTAATGTGCCTCTCCATGGGTGTCTGGTAACCATGTATGTAAGGGTATGATCGGTGATTTGACAGCAAAAGCAATAAGAAATCCAATATAGAATATTATTTCCAGTGCTACAGGATACGATTGATTAGCTGATGTTTCAAAATTTAATGTTGGTTCATTGGAACCATATAAACCAATACCCAAAACTCCCATTAATAAAAAAACGGAACTTCCTGCAGTGTACAAAATAAATTTTGTAGCTGAATACAAACGTTTCTTTCCCCCCCACATGGATAGAAGTAGATAAACTGGAATTAATTCTAACTCCCACATGATGAAAAAAAGTAAAAGGTCTCGAGAAGAAAATGGTCCTATTTGACCGCTATACATTGCTAACATCAGAAAATGGAATAGTCGGGAATCTCGAGTAATCGGCCGAGCCGCTAAAGTAGCTAAAGTTGTGATAAATCCTGTCAGTAAAATGGGTCCTATAGAAATTCCATCTATTCCCAATCTCCAGTAAAAATCAAAAAAATCGATCCATTTATAATCCTCTGTCAGTTGCATTAATGGATCATCCAATTGGAAACGATAACCGAATGCATAGGTTGTTAGAAGGAGTTCTATTATGCATATACCTATAGTATACCAACGAATTATCTTATTTCCTCTATGAGGGAGAAAGAAAATTAAGGAACCCGCGAATATTGGCAAAACTACAACTAGCGTTAACCAAGGAAAATTATTCATGGTAAAAACAAGATAAACTTGGACCAGAAAAACCCGTGCTCAAAATAAATAGTTTTTGAGCGCGGGTTTTTGTCGGTAAAGGTAAAAAAATCAAATGTATTCAAGTAGGGTTTTCTGGAACGTATTAATAAGCCAGACCCATACTTCGAGTTGTTTCATGCCATAAATAAACGCGAACACTCAAGAAATCTGTCGGACAGGCGGATTCACATCTCTTACAACCGACACAGTCCTCTGTTCTTGGAGCAGAAGCAATTTGCTTAGCTTTACACCCGTCCCAAGGTATCATTTCTAATACATCCGTTGGGCAGGCGCGCACGCATTGAGTACACCCTATACACGTATCATAAATCTTTACTGAATGTGACATTTGGATCTATAAATTTTTGAATGTCAGAAAGTTTCGATCTAGTAAACTTGTAAATGAATCATATATTTAGACACCAGATGAATCAATAATTTATCATAATTTTTCTAATCAATCTACTTCTGGATTGACTCATGCGATAGAGCCAAGATACTTTAATTTCTTACATTTTTGAAAACATGTATTATTACGTAATGTATGGTCATGGTAATTCTAATTTATGAATATTAGAATTTATATGATTAATACTACTTATTCAACAAATTCGATTGATTGATACGAGTTGATTTTCTGTTACGATAAATTGATGAAACAATAGCCGGGCCAATAGCTGCTTCAGCGGCTGCAATAGCTATAACAAAAATTGAGAAAATATTTCCTTTTAATTGGCGACTATCAAAAAAATCAGAAAATGTTACGAAATTCATATTAACCGCATTCAGTATAAGTTCAAGACACATAAGGGCTCTAACCATATTCCGGCTCGTGATCAATCCATAGATACCGATAGAAAATAAGTAGGCACTCAAAACAAGTACATGTTCGAGCATCATTGACCAACTCCTTATCAATTTCGATTCATTTCAATATGAACTGAACAACAATTCAACAGATTCAATTGACTAGAATAAAAAAAAGTACGGAACAAAGGCAGATTTTCTAGTGTTAATAGAATAGATTGAATAATTTCTATTTTAGACATAAACAATCTTTAATTAAAGGGAAATAAATGTAATGTAATAAAACCGAACAGAGTTTAATGTGCATTGCTAATTCTATAAATTTTTTACTGTCGCGCCACGGCAATTGCACCTATCAAAGCGGCTAAAAGAATTATCGAAACGAATTCAAATGGAAGAAAGAAATCTGTTGATAAATGAATTCCAATTTGTTGACTATTACTTATCAAATCTTGCTCTATAATCTGGTTTGATCTTGTAGTCCAAATAATTCCGTACCATGACGTATCCGTAATAATAATCATGAGTAAAACAAAAATACTTGTACAAACTGGCAAAGTAACCACATCCCCAATGGTCCAAAGATTCAAATCTTTGTAATATTCTGAACCATTCATGAACATCACAGCAAATACGATTAAAACATTTATAGCTCCCACGTAAATAAGGAGTTGTGCAGCAGCTACAAAATAAGAGTTTAATAGAATATAGAATAAGGATATACAAACAAGAACCAGTCCCAACGAAAAGGCAGAATAAATGGGGTTGGTAAATAATACCACCCCCATACCTCCTAGTATAAGAACCGATCCCAGAAAGACTAAAAGAAAATCATGTATTGGTCCGGGCAAATCCATTATATGTAAAATAAGAGATAAATAAATAGAAATGTTTTTCATGACCTTATTGAGACCCGACCAGAAATTTTTTTTTTTATGATTTTTGAGCAATTCCTAATTTAATCCTAAGTAAATAAATACTAAGGGATATGAAAAAATGTGAGTACTATTATTGGACTAATTTCATTCTTTATCTGAAAGAGTCGTTCTAATTCTAAACGATATATTTTAAAACAATTATGGATATATTAATTAATGGATTTTCAATCCAAATTAAGACGCGTTTCTTACCAACCAATCAATAGTTGGTATTTGTAGTTATTGACCAAACAACACGAAAGAAACCTAAATTCCTTCTATATTAGTTATTAGTAAAGTAATTCTAAATTATTCGTTAATAAGAGATTTACTTATTTATTTGAGGCGAATTCAAAATTGTTCGAATTGTATAATCGTCAATTACTGACATTGGTAAACGACCCAAAGCAATTTGATTATAATTCAATTCGTGACGATCATAAGTAGAAAGTTCATATTCTTCAGTCATTGATAAACAATTCGTTGGACAATACTCAACGCAATTACCACAAAATATACAGACTCCGAAATCAATACTGTAATTAAGCAGCCGTTTCTTGCGAATATCGGTTTCCAATTTCCAATCAACAACGGGTAGATCTATAGGACATACACGAACGCATACTTCACAAGCAATACATTTATCAAATTCAAAATGGATTCGACCGCGGAAACGCTCCGCGGTGATTGATTTTTCATAAGGATATTGAATAGTTACGGGTAAACGATTTGCGTGGGATAAAGTAATCATGAAACTTTGACCAATGTACCTTGCAGCTCGTACTGTTTGTTGACCATAATTCATGAACCCAGTTACCATAGAGAACATATCGTTAATATATATATGAATAGTTTTATGTTTGTTTATTTCTCTTGTTTGAGACACGTTGTGAATATAGAATGTTACTTTACAGTGAAAAGAGTTGGAAAGAAGTTGTTAATAATAGATTACCGAGAGAAATAGGTAAAAGAAATTTCCATCCAAGATTCAATAGTTGGTCCATTCTTAGCCTCGGTAAAGTCCATCTTGTTGTGATAGGAATGAACAAGAACAAATAAGTTTTAGCTAATGTAATAAAGATACCAATTATCGCTCCAAAAACTCCACATGTTTTATTTATTTCAAAAAGCTCAGAAACATATATGTCCGGAATAGATATATTCCAACCTCCCAAGTAAAGAACTGTTACAAATAATGAAGAAACCAATAGGTTTAGATAGGAAGCAACATAAAATAACCCAAATTTTATACCCGAGTATTCGGTTTGATAACCTGCTACTAACTCTTCTTCTGCTTCTGGTAAATCAAAAGGTAATCTCTCACATTCTGCTAGGGAAGAAATAATAAAAATGATAAACCCTATAGGCTGACGCCACAAATTCCATCCCCAAAAACCATATTTTGATTGCGCCTCAACAATATCAATTGTACTTGAACTGTTAGATAATTATAGTCGGTGATACCATCACTGTTACCATCGCTATTACAGAACCGTACATGAGATTTTCACCTCATACGGCTCCTTGAAGGCCAGAAATAAATATAGGGACCGCGTCAGTATTCTTTTTTGAATCTTGATATGTTTGTAGGATGGATAACTATCGGCCGGTCCCAAATTAGACCAATTGAATTCTGTCTGTTATAATTATTTTAATTCAAAATTAAATAAAAAAAGTACTTCTGAATTGATCTCATCCTTTCTTTAATTTAATAATTTCAATAATAATTTCAATTCTTCTTTGTTCAGTAATAACTTAACTGTTCAATAAAATACTTCTTGTAAAAATATTAATAACCCGTTGGTTTCACGTACGAAAAAAAAATTCTATATTAATTAATGAATTATGACACAAATTATATATCTATTAATATGTATATGGGAAAGAATAAAAGTAACAAAGAATAAATAAAGTATATCTTTTTTTTTTTTTTCGTTCCTATTCTTCTTTCTATTTCTGAGAAAAAGAGGGCTTTCAAAATAAAGTAAAGGATTATTTCGTTTCGAATAGTTATTTATTAAATCGGTGGATAGGAGTATACTCTGGATTGGAATCGTGTCATGGGGAGTACTGCCTGATCATTTCTACCAACTTCAAGCCCCAATTAGTATTCTTTGTTTGTATATTATGTAAAAATGTCCTTTTGGAGAATTTACATAATCTCCATTACTAATCCTTTACATATGTTCGTGTTTCTAACCATCCACTCGTTTTTGCTCAATCCCCCGTTATGCTAATACATAAAAATGATAGTGAAAACTCAATACGGTTGATCTTTTGAACCCGCTTCAAGTCAGGATGACTAATCAACCAATCTTGGGGGAAACGGTCTCTTCTGTTTATTTCCGCTTAACTCTCTAACTCTTATACATAGAAAATGAGAATCAATCTTTTTACTGCGAATTTATATATAAGCTGTTTTCTTTCACTCATATAACTATTTGATTTAGTTCATCAACCCGAATAATGAATAAAAAAAAAATTAAGATATCTACTCAATCCATTCCAACCCTTTCCTTGAAAGGAAGGAATAGAGAAAAGTTTATGTCTATGTATCAACGAATCGCACGTAGAGATATTGATAACACACATAAAGTTAATGGTATTTCATAACTAATCGATTGAGCAGCAGCTCGTAGACCGCCTAAAAAGGAATATTTATTATTTGACCCGTATCCCGACATAAGAAGTCCAATTGGAGCAATACTGGAAATGGCAATCCATAAAAAAACACCGATATTGAGATCCGCTAAAACAAGGTGATATCCAAAAGGAACTACTGAATAGCTTACTAAAATTGATATGACTGCTATGGATGGCCCGATACTGAATAAACGAGTATCCCCCCTAGATGGAAAAAGATTTTCTTTGAAAAGTAGTTTTGTCCCATCTGCTAGAGCTTGAAGAACTCCCAAAGGGCCGGCGTATTCAGGTCCAATACGTTGTTGTATCCCTGCCGATATTTCTCTTTCTAACCATACAATTACCAGTACGCCTATTGTGATTCCCACTACAAGAGTCAAAATAGGAACAAGAACCCATAGAATTCCATAAACCTCTTTAAAAAATTCTAATCTAGAAAAAGAATCGATATCTTGTACTTCCGGTGTATCAATTATCATTTCAACGATCAACTTCTCCCATAATGATATCTATACTACCTAGTATCGTCATAATATCAGCCAATTTCATTCTTTTAACTAACCGCGGAAGAATTTGCAAATTGATAAAACCCGGCGGGCGGATTTTCCATCTCCAAGGAAAACCACCCTGATCCCCTATGAGAAAAATTCCCAATTCTCCCTTTGGGGCTTCTACTCTCACATAAAGTTCTTGTTTCGGCAATTCAAATGTAGGAGACGGCTTTTTACTAATAAATCGATATTCAAAATCATTCCATTCCGGATTCCTTTCTCTATCAAAGTATCGTATTTCTAAATTCTCATAGGGTCCCCCTGGAATTCCTTCCAGGGCCTGTTGAATAATTTTTACGGATTCTATCATTTCACCAATTCGGACTAGATAACGAGCCAATGAATCTCCTTCTTTTTGCCACTGTACTTCCCAATCAAATTCGTCGTAACATTCATAATGATCAACTTTACGAAGATCCCATTGTATTCCGGAAGCTCGCAGCATTGGTCCCGATAAACCCCAATTTATTACTTCCTCTCTACCAATAATGCCTACTCCCTCGACTCGTTCTAAAAAAATAGGATTTCGTGTAATAAGTTTTTGATATTCAGCAACTCTTGTTAAAAAATAATCGCAGAAATCCAAACATTTATCTATCCAGCCATGAGGTAGATCGGCCGCTACTCCTCCGATACGAAAATAATTATGCATCATTCTCATACCGGTGGCAGCTTCGAATAGATCATATACTAATTCTCTTTCTCTGAAAATATAGAAAAAGGGAGTTTGTGCACCAATATCCGCCATAAAAGGACCGAGCCATAACAGATGAGAAGCTATACGACTCAACTCCAACATAATTATTCTGATATAGCTGGCTCTTTTAGGTACTTGAATATTTCCCAACTGTTCCGGTCCGTTTACAGTTATTGCTTCTGTGAACATAGTAGCTAAATAATCCCACCGTGTTACATAAGGCAAATATTGTATAATTGTTCGATTTTCCGCAATTTTTTCCATTCCTCGGTGTAAATAACCCAATATTGGTTCACAGTCAATAACATCTTCACCATCTAGAGTAATGATGAGTCGAAGAACACCATGCATTGATGGGTGGTGGGGGCCCATATTGACTATCATGAGGTCTTTTCTTGTAGCCGGTATATTCATAGGTTTTTCCTCGATTCATTCTTTCATGAATTGCTGAAAACGAAAAAAAGTTCATTAAAATTCAAGATCTAATAAATCAAATAATTCAAAATGCCTTTATAAAAATAAAATTAACGAGTTTTTGACTCCCGAATATCCAACCGATTAATTAATTCTTTATAACATATTCTATTTTTCTTTGACAAATAAGACAGTAATCGTTGGCGTTTTCCCAGAATTTTACGTAAACCTCTCTGAGATAAATAGTCTTTTTTGTGTAATTGTAAATGTGAAGTAAGTCTTCGTATCCTATTGGTGAAACTAACTATTTGAAATTCAACAGATCCTCTGTTTTCGTCTTTTTCTTCTTGTGAAATAACTGAGATGAATGAATTTTTTACCATAAACTGAAATCTTCTCTCCCCCCCTCTTTTTATTTTAAGATATTTTTTATTGATAGATATCTTTATTGATCAGTAATAATAATGCCCCTAATTTTTATTTGGTATATACAAAAATTTGTATTTCGTTATTAATTTCTAATTTTTTTAATTTAATAAAACTTACTCAATCCTATTTTCATTTTAAAATTGGATTTGAAAGGGGATAAAAAAGTATGGTTGGTTTCTTCACTCACAAAAGATAAAAGTTTAGACCTAAAATAATAAAATTTTGTTCATTCTAGATCTAATTGATATGTCATTGAATTAGTATCATGTATCAGAATGGAATGTAAGACAATGTATGCGTGCATCTCTTTGTCGTCATAGACCAGATATGGTATGGGAAATATAGGAAAAATGTACTATTAATGAATTTTCAATCGCGGATACATATGTATCCTTACCATACTGAAACAACTGCCATTATTCGTATTAAACCAATAACGATTCATACAAGCTAAATCTTCTAATCGATAATTGGGCCAAAGAAATAGCTTTAATTTTATAAGTTTTTTTTTATATTTTTTGCTTTTATCCACAACTTGACTGTTTACCTCATTCCCATTACAAAAAGATGCCTTTCTATGTCTATTCTTAGAATTTAAACAAATTAGAATTCGCAATTCTCTACGACGTCTAGGCGATAAAATATTTTCAGGAACAAACAAATCATAATTTTTTTTATATCTATTTCCCGTCATCTTTTGATGTTTTGTAATGACTTCATCAGAATTCTTATCAACATGTTTTTTTTCTCGGTATCTTTGATTTATTTGATGTTTACTTTTATGAACTAATGAAATACCGAGGGTTTGATACATAATAAATTTTCCATCATTTTTTATAGCTAGACGAATTGGTTCAATAATCAAAAATCCCCTTTTAATAAATTCTGTAAGAGTTACATCTTTCTGAATCGTCAAAATATCCAGACTCATTTCGCCCCTTTGAATAGAGGATATAGTAATTTCTCTTGGATTTATCAGTCTAAGCAGGAGACAATATACGTTGATGTTATTGATTATTTTTTTATTTAAAGAATCATCCCATCTCAATTGAAAATACAAATACCTTTTTAGGAAGAAATCAAACTCCGCTTTTGTATTGATCTTGTATTGCTTTTTATTTCTATGTTTTTTCATGTCCGATCCCGTATAATCTTCTTCAACATCTTTTTCTTGGTTTGAAAGAGATGATTTAAGATCTGCTTGGCCCGTGGATTCTTTTTCTCCTTGATTTCGGTTTTCTAATTCAAGAGATTTTTTTTCATTCGACGATATTGATATAAAAGGATCTCTTTTTTTATTTCCAGTGATGCTTTTGTTTTCACTAGCATTTTTTTTTATATTAGAATTAAAAAGTAGTAATTTAATTGGTATAACCCACGGTTTCATTTTATACGTATTATAAAGTCTCACAAATTCTGGCAAGAACCAAAGTTCCAGATTTGATATGGGACGACTTAGTATTTCTTCATTCATTCCCATCCAATCCAAAAGGGGTTTTTGATTGGATAGGTTGATTTTTTGATCTTGCTGAAGTGTGAGATAAAAAAGACTCTTATTATTGATTTTATCAATTATTTGATACTTATTAACCCTAGTCTTAGTATATTTATTACTGTTAGTGTCAGTATCAATATTGATCCAGGCCTCAATATCGACCTTCGTTTTAAGACAAAAATCGAGAATTCTCCAATCAAAAAATTTTCTATCCGTATTTTTATCCATATCTCGAATATCATCTTCTACCATTTCTACCATATTAAATGATTTTTGTTTATGTGTGTTGTAATTATAAAAAATATCTTGGTTCGTTTTTACTTGTAATGGTGATCCATAAATTGAAGAGTACTTCTTAGTTTCAGAATTTATAGATTTATATGCTAAAAGATCATATCTATATTGTTTTTTAAAATTATCCTTTTGATTCAATAATAAATCCGTTTCAATTTTTGTTTTTTTTTCGTAGTGAATTAATTCATCTTTTTCATATAAATCACACAAATCTTTATATAAATCTTTATTTTGAGCTATACAGTTCAATATATTTCGCCATTTTTGTGGTACTACTCTAGACCATTTAATTTGAGATACATCACATTGATATTGATAATGACTCCTTAACCAATTTGTCCATTGATTCATTCCAGAATTGCGAAGATTCTTAGGTCTTAATTCGGAATGAAATAGTTCTTGTCTTACAACAAAAAAATCCTTTATTTCATTCTTAAGAAAAAGGGGGGTTCCATTATATTGAAATACGGATTTCAATTTCTCTAACTTAATAAGTTTGGTTTGTGATAATTTGTAAAATACATATGCTTGTGAAAAGTAAGATAAGTCAAAAAAAGTCTTTGAATTAAGACTAATATTAGTATTAGAAAGTGACTCTTTTATAATCGAAATAAATTTAATTAAACTTTGATTTGTTTTATTAATTCTTTCTTGATTTGCTTCATTACTGTTAATGTTTTTATTAATAATTTTTTTTGTTGATTCAAGAAAAAGTTGTGTATTGATACTAGGAATATTAATCATAGATAGAAAGATATCTATGTATATCTTTTCAATGAAAAATATTATAAAATAATGGGATTTACGGATTAATCGAGCAGTTCTTCTTTTTAATATCTGCCAAATATTTTTTTGTGATTCCAATCTTTTATCATCATAACTTATTTTGTTAGAACTCAAATTTCTATTTGAAGTTATAAATCCCTTTTTCTTGTCTTTTGTAATTTTTTCTATTTGATTTATGATGGTGTTTATTCTATCAGTCAGATCTTGCATTTTTTTTTCTGTTAATGAATAATTTGTCCAATCCTGAGATCTAATTTGAATGGACGATTCCTGAATCATCCGATTACTGATTATTGAATCTTTTTTAATTTCACTCAATTCATATACTTCTATTTCTCTCAATCCAAATAATATAATTGGGTTTATTTTTGAGAGTTCTTTTATTATTTCTTTTATAAACAGAATGTTTTTAATGATCCATTTTTTTGGTTTTTTTGAGACATTTAGAAACAATTTTGTTTGTTCTTTTAAAATTCCTAGAATTATAAAACATTTCTTTTGCAATTTTTTAATTTTTTTTTTGAGTTCTTTTAAAATCGGTTCAAAAAATGAAAGTTTTTTTCTGGGAGAACCAAAAGGTAGTTCAGCTTCCATTCCAAAAATTGTTAAAAAACAAAAATCATTTTTTTGACCTTGCTTTTTCATTGGATCGTTATAAGGGGCTCGTAACTTAGATCTGTGCCAAGGTTTAAGACGAAAAGGAAATAGGATCTTGATCTGAATGCCGTCTGTTAACCAGTTTTTTGGAAATTCTTTTTCTGATAATTGAACGCCGTTATAGGTACATTTAACATGCATTTCTCTATTCCAATCCTTTAAGTCCTCATACCATTCCGGAAATTGAAATAATAGTATACGGACGATATTTTTAGCTATTATCAATGAAGGTAATATAATATATTTTCTAAGAATTGATTGGGTTACTAATAAAAAACCTCTCATTACTTGAGCAAGTAAAATACTATCCCAGGCTTCCGCTATTTGTATACGCACTTTCTCCTTTCTTTTGTCTTCTTCTTTTTTGTCCTCCTCTTTTTTTTTCGCGCTTTCCTTTGTCTTTTTCTCTGTATAATTCGAAATTGTGAATTCTGTGTTTTTCCACATCCAATTTCTAAAAATTTTTTTCATCCGTTCAGAAATATCAAAAAAAAAAAAAAAAGATTTGTCTATTCGGTCCAAAAAAAGAGGGGAATGCGCATTTGCTTCAAAGAGTTTCCAAGTAACTGTTTTACGTCTTTGAGCGCGCATGGAGCCTTTGATTATGTCTCGACGAAAATCCGATTGTTGGGAATAACGTATCAAAGCAACTTCGCCTGTTTGATCAGTATTATTAGTTTCTTTGGTATTAGTATAAGCATCAGTATTTTGTTGGTTATCAGTAAAAATCACTACACGTTTGGATTTTCTTGAACGAATCTGATGATCCTCTACCACAGTTTCTTCGGTTTCCCCCTCCTGTTGTTCAAAATCGTTGATTAATTTGTATGACCATCGAGGAACTTTTTTATTAATTTCTTTTATTCCAATAGATTTTTTTTTAATCATTTTATCGTTGGGAACAGTTCTAATTGCATCAAATAATAATTTTAAAATTTTGATTCGATCCTCTGAATCAAT